ACTGAGCAAAAAAGGGCTTCATTTCGATTCTCCAATTTGGAAAATCACATATTCATTTCCTTCGTATGAACAGAAAAATACGATGACTCAAAGAAGTTCCCTACCACGAACTTTGTACCGCGCGCATTACTTAGAACAGCTAGGAAAGTAAGATAAGATAAGCAAGAATAAATAAATATTCGTCGGAATAGCGGAATACAAAATTAAGAAATGCAAAAATGAAGAAAAGGTAACCTAATCTCACCTCCTTCTGTACCATAAAGAAAAGAACCAGAAATTTTTACCCTTCTCTAAAAAGAAAAAGAAGTGCCTCTATTTAGAGATTTATCTACTTAGATGAATAAATCATACTCTATCTATATTATTAACGAATATGTATCCCAACCCATCTCGAGGTATTTGTATCAATACCTATTCGGTAGATCCTTTTTTTTCTGTGCCAGGAACCAGATTTGAACTGGTGACACGAGGATTTTCAGTCCTCTGCTCTACCAACTGAGCTATCCTGACCTTTTCTTGTGCATCATCCTAGTAGAGTATTTGTATCTATGTCAATTAAAGGGACTAAAAAATCAATAAAGTATTCCAAATTCTAAATTTGGAAATGAGGGGGGGGGTAATCCTATGCATTGTGCATGGCTTACTTAATAATACTTAAAAATAGAGTTAATAATCGAGATTCCTTGCCGATACTATAATAAAAAAGAAATCTATTCAATGAATAGCAGCATAAGATCCATTGAGTTCTCTTCGCACTCCTTTGTGAAAGAGTAGAATGAGAAAGCTAATGAATCTTAAACCCATTGATAAAAAGAAAAAAAGAGGATAAATACTATAGTTAGTGAATAAAAGAGGGTTTGGGGATAGAGGGACTTGAACCCTCACAACTTATAAAGTCGACGGATTTTCCTTTTACTAGAAATTTCATTGTTGTCAGTATTGACATGTAGAATGGGACTCTCTCTTTATCCTCGTCCGATTAATCCACTTTTTAAAAGATCTCGAAAACTATGAATTGAAGGATTTGATTACTCAATATTCGATTGGAATGGGTTCACAATAATTCTAAAAAAATTCAGAATTTTCTATTTCATAATCATTCCTAATTTCATTCTAAAAAAGAATAAAGAACCTATATTATGATATGGGTTCCGTGATTAATCGTTTGCTATGTCAGTATCTATACGTGTGTATTAGATGTATAAAGCCCTTACTTTCTCTAAATTTAGAGAGAGTTCCACTACCAACACAACGTAATCAACTCGATTCGTTAGAACAGCTTCCATTGAGTCTCTGCACCTATCCTTTTCCTTTGGATTCTAGTTCGAGAACCACTTGTTTTCTCAAAACACGGATTTGGCTCAGGATTGCCCTTTTTTAATTCCAGGGTTTCTCTGAATTTGGAAGTTACCACTTAGCAGGTTTCCATACCAAGGCTCAATACAATCAAGTCCGTAGCGTCTACCGATTTCGCCATATCCCCATTTTCCTTTTCTTTGATTGAGACCTGGATTCCTTGTGTAATTTCATCCATCTCTTAGTTTTTTTTGGAATCGTTGAATTCATTACTCGACGTAGTCTAGCAGTTCGTCTCTATTTGACAGACCCTGCTTATTGCAATTCAGAATTGAATTGATTCTATCGTTGATGTATTTGCAATTCAATCCGAATCAATATATCCAAAAGTTTTTCTCTCCCCCACCCCCCCCCCCGCCTTTCTTTTTTAGAGTATTCAAAATCATACTATAACGCTTGATATTCATTCTTTTTTTTCTAATCAGAATTAGCAATTTCATTTGCTATGATTCTATGTTCTCCTTAGTGAAATATTAATCATTAAATTATTAATAAATAACAAAAAAAAACAAAATATCTCAAAAAATGTCTATAATGATCGAATGAAAATGCCAAGAAATTCGCATTTTCTCTTTATTATATCTTTCATCATATATATTATTCTTTTCTATGTATTAGATTACTCATCCGAGCCATATCAAATTGAAAATATCTGAAATCAAATTCAATATAGAAATTCGAAATTGGAATAGATTCTATTCTATTAGAAAAATCAATTTGTGAATTAGAGAAATAAAAAGAAAGTTCAAAAATTTCTATAATCCTATTTAAGGATATCCTCCAGTTAAGCATATCAAGTTAACTTTATCTTTATGAAGTTCTAGTATTTTTTTCTAAGTAGAACTTCCAATTTCGAACTAGTTAATAGCTAAGATTAATAATTAAGATCTGACATTTTACGGATTTCCTATACTATACATATTTCTATTTGTTACACTATTTCTGTTATGTAAGCCCACTTAGCTCAGAGGTTAGAGCATCGCATTTGTAATGCGAGGGTCATCGGTTCAAATCCGATAGTCGGCTTTTTTCTATATCGATGTTCCATGAACAAGAATCTCTCTTTTTCTCCGAATTAAATGGAGAATCCAGGATCTATTATGTGGTTCTACCTTACAATTTTGCTAGATACAAAACAATAAAATAAATAATATATATACAAAAAATCCAGATGTTGATGAAATTCCATTTTTTGTGGTACTTTAGTAGATTTTACTCTGTTTATCCTTTAGTTTAATTCAGTTTTAATTTTGATGTATTCTGTAATGTAAATACAATGAAATTAATTGTGTAAAATGAAATTTCAATAAAATAAACAAGGAGTCTTCATGTCCCGTTATCGAGGACCTCGTTTAAAAAAAATACGCCGTCTGGGAGCTTTACCAGGACTCACTAGAAAAACACCTAAATCCGGAAGTAATCTGAAAAAGAAATTCCATTCTGGGAAAAAAGAGCAATATCGTATTCGTCTTCAAGAAAAACAGAAATTGCGTTTTCATTATGGTCTGACAGAACGACAATTACTTAGATATGTACATATCGCTGGAAAAGCAAAAAGGTCAACAGGTCAGGTTTTACTACAATTACTTGAAATGCGTTTGGATAATATCCTTTTTCGATTGGGTATGGCTTCAACCATTCCTGGGGCCCGGCAATTAGTTAACCATAGACATATTTTAGTTAATGGTCGTATAGTCGATATACCAAGTTTTCGTTGCAAACCCCGAGATATTATTACTACGAAGGATAACCAAAGATCAAAACGTCTGATTCAAAATTCTATTGCTTCATCCGACCCGGGGAAATTGCCAAAGCATTTGACGATTGACACATTGCAATATAAAGGACTAGTTAAAAAAATCCTAGATAGGAAGTGGGTCGGTCTCAAAATAAATGAGTTGTTAGTTGTAGAATATTACTCTCGTCAGACTTGAACTTAACGAAAAAAGGAAAAGTTCATAGAATTTTCTTCCCCTTCCCCTTTCCCCGAACTAAATCGACCTAAGGCCCTTAATTCGTATTTTCCCATTCAACTAGCATAAATGGATTAACCCTAGGATCCTTTTTTCTTTTTTGTTCTTTCCTCTATGTGTATTTTACATACCACAGTAATTTACTAGAAAAAATTTCTATTAAATAAAGGTATTATTGCTGGAATAAATTGTTATTTGATTTGATACATTGTGATCGTTAACGTTGATCAATTAAGAGAAACGGAAAGAGAGGGATTCGAACCCTCGGTAAACAAAAGTCTACATAGCAGTTCCAATGCTACGCCTTGAACCGCTCGGCCATCTCTCCTACATAATCTTATTATGGAAAATAAACTAAGTGAATAGCGAGTTTTCCTATTCCTGCAGTACAGGTACAACCACAACGGCTCGGGGGTTCCATGGTTCTATTGGAAAAATGCCTTTTCATCTAAGTGGAAGGATCCAGGATTTTTTTACTAGGAATTCCGCTCCCTCGAAAAGTTTTAGTTTGGGTTTTCCCCAAACCAAAGAAAAAGAGAATGGAAGAATTCTTCTTATTCCATAATAAAATAGAGGAACCCTAGAATTCTGTTTGCATAAGGTACGCTACGCCATACAATCGAAATCTAAAAAAGGGTATGAGACAATTAATGACTTTGAAAACGCGAAATAGCTGATGAGAGAAGTTATTGTTGAGAAATAGAAAAGTGGAATGAAATCCAATCTTAGTCAAATATTTCATATCTCTTCTTGTCCAAACAGAAGGAAAAGGAGATAATTTGAGCTGAGCGGAAAATCCATACCTCTCTTATCCATTTAGAGCATATGGATCGATCGATTTATAAGAATCGAATGTGTTTGTTTTTATGTTATTTTGTGAAGAAATGAAAACAATTCTATATAGAATGGGTTGGGAATTATGCCTAGATCCCGTATAAATGGAAATTTCATTGATAAGACCTCTTCAATTGTAGCCAATATTTTATTGCGAATAATTCCGACAACCTCAGGGGAAAAAAGGGCATTTACTTATTATAGAGATGGTGCGATTTGACTCTTTTTTTTTTGTTTTTTTTTAGCCCTACCTACACCTCAGTCTTACGAGAAAGAGAGGGGGTTCACATAGAGAGAACAAAATTAGTAAAGGAAACCCACGCTTGGGGAAGGTGAGGTGAACTAACAATTCCTTCTGTCGTGTATCCTCGATTGATGCGGCCTCAGATGCTTCAATTGTAGATTTGAGTATTGAGCGAAAGGTTACACCTACAGGATAGGTTCTGTATTACAGGCCAATCCTACTCTACTAGTACCAATAGGCAGCATAGGGGAGAAAAGCACTACACCTAGAAATAGGAATCAACAAGAGAAAAACTTTGTTAGAAATTAGCCCTTTCCTGATCGGTATCAGGGCTGGGAAGAATGGTTGGGATAACAAACAACCATCAGGTTTGTACTTTGGATACCCCTATAACCATCAAAGATCGTTGAAGTGGCTAATTCCTCTAAATAGGAGGCGTTGAGAACAAAGAAATTCTTGGAGCTATCGTTTTCCTCTAGCATTAATAGAATTCATTGGTGTTAAGAAAAACCTCTTGCGGGAAGGTTGGCTAGAGATTTCTTGGAAAAATACCAGCCCCTTTCGGTTCATAATAAGATGGGACTAATTCTATT